AAAAGACTCTTCTCTCTTTTCAAATAATTTAGAAATCCTGTTTAGAGAAGAGGAATTAAAAAGATCTTAGAGTAAATTAAAAGATCTATAAAGTCTACTCAAGAATTTTAAGTGACAAAATTATTTTTACTAGAAGTAAATAAGATAAAGATTATAAATTATATTTTATTATTTAATAAATATCTATTTTATTATTTAAAAAATATCTATTTTATTATTTAAAAATATCTTTTTTATTATAGAAATAGAATATTTTTATTCTAAATTCTATTACAGAATTAACACCTTGCACATCAAACTCCCCAACATCAAACTCCCCAACATCAAACTCCCCAACATCAAACTCCCCAACAATCCCACAATCTTTTAGAGATAATAAATTCTATTTTGTATTCTTTATTCCAATAGAAATTCTATGTTTTATTCTTTATTTATTATTATAAATTAAAAGAATTCTCTTTTTATTCTTTAATAAATTATTATTATTATTATTATAAATATTATTAATTATTATAAATATTATTAATTATTATAAATATTATTAATTATTATAAATATTATTAATTATTATTAATTATTATTATTATTTATTATTATAAAATAATCTTTTATTTAATTATTATTCTTTATTAATTATAAAAATTATCTTCTATATTCTATTTCAATAATTAACACCTTGTCCGACACAATCGAAAATTGATTATAAATTCTTTTTTATTTTATTTTATTTATTTTATTTATTTTATTTATTCCCATTATATAAGAATTATTGTTTATTCTATTTATTTTTTATTTCCATAATATATGAATTATTATTATTATTGTTTATTCTATTTATTTTTTTTATTCTTTTTACTTCTTTATTCTTTTTTAGTATTTATTTTTATGAAGATTCTTCTTATTCTTTTTTAGTATTTATTTTTATGAAGATTCTTCTTATTATTATTCTTATTCTTTTTGTTCTTCTTTTGGACATCTGATTTGACTTCTTATTTGGACTTCGGATTTGGACAGATGATCTTTTGGGGACTTCTTGATTTTTGACATATGATTTTGTAATATGGATTTTGACAGATGATTTTGTAATATGGATTGTTGACAGATGATTTTGTACTCTGGATTGTTTTGACAGATGATTTTTTTACTCTTTCTTTTTGACATATTTATTGAGTGATACGCACACTGTCGGGGATTTTCCACTCCCGGATCCCCACAAAAAAACTTTATCTCTTTTACTTTTTTGATCCCTCTAATTTTTCCACCCTTAGAGATCCTTGTTCCTTCTCCCTCTTGTATGGTATAGTATATTTTATGATTGTATTAATACCTTGCAATTATGATTATTTTATTATTTATTTGTAGTATTTTATTACTATTTATTATTTATTATGATTATTTTATTTATATTTTATTATTTTATTATTATTATTATTCTTATTATTTTATTACTATTTATTATTTTATTATTCTTATTTTATTTATATTTATTATTTTATTATTCTTTTATTACTATTTTATTTTTATTTATTTATTATTTTTTATTATTATTGTATTCTATTTACTATTTATTTGTAGTATTTTATTATTTATTTGTAGTATTTTATTGTAGTATTTATTTGTATTGTATTATTATTGTATTGTAGTATTTATTCTTCTTATTATTTTTTATTGTATTATTCTTTTATTATTATTCTTTATTTATTCTATTTATTTATTCTATTTATTTTATTTTATATTTATTATTTTTATTATTTATTTATTTTTATTTATTATATATTTATTTATTATTATTATTTATTCTTCTTTATTTTATTAGAAAATTGTTTTCAGAGTATTTTTTTTTGAAGTAAAGTGTTTCTAAATTTATTGTGTGATGGAGTTGATAAAAATTGTTGTATTTGTGTGTTTTGTAATGTGTGAAATTCTTTTGGAGTAAAAGAATTATTTTTATTAAAGAATTATTATTTAGTAAAGAATTTTAGGAAAGAATTATTATTTTTTAGTAAAGAATTATTTATTAGTAAATTATTATTATAATTTAGTAAGAATAATAGAGTAAAGAATTCTTATGTAGTAAGAAGAATTGAGTATTCGAGGAACAAAGGGAGAAAAGGATTGTAGAATATTTTTTGTGTGTAAGGAGTGCAAGGTGTTAATTCTAGGGGACACCCAAAAAAGTATGATTACTTTTTTAAATTATACCTTCTTCTCTGTGTTTCTCTCTGTTATTCCTAATCCTCTTCTCTTTCCTGATTCTTTCGAGGTTAAGAAGTTTGTTGAGATCTCTGAAGAATATAAAGAATTCTTACAAGAATTTTATAATAATATTTTATTTAATATTTTTTAAGAATTTCTATAAGATTTTCTATAAGATTTTCTTCTTGGGGAGTCTCTGGAAATTTTTCTGTTGTTCGGAAAAAAAGGGATTCGAACCCTTAATCCAAATGTTGGAGATACCTAGCATGTATTGTGTCTTGCCTGTGACAATTTTTCCTGGGTTTCCGAGTTTGACCCCTTCCGAGGGGGCAACCTTCAATGTGACAAATTGAAACTTTACTTTAAGCTACAAACTCTAGAAATTGTTGCAGATAACTCGATTCGAACGAGTACTAAATGCTTGGAAGGCATTGTGTCTACCCTTAACCTATACCTGCGAGTTGAAGAAATTCAAAGTTGTGTTGTCTGAATAAAAGGGGGAGAATTTTTTTTGTTCTTTAACACTTTATAGGACTTGAACCCATATTCTTAGTTTCGAAGACTATTGTTTTGACCCTTAAACTAAAAGTGTTGGGGATCTTACGGAAGAAGGGACTCGAACCCTTATGATTTTCATCAATATGTCCTAAGCATACTACGTCTACCTATTTCGTCACAACCGTGGGTCGAAGGGAGTTTCTAGAAGAAATTTTGTGTGAGAGTATTCTCACAATTCTGTGTTGCCCAGATTAGGAATTGAACCTAAATTTTAACTTCTTCAGAGTTATACTTTAACCTTTAAGTTATCAGGGCGGGTCTTTGGAGAGAATGGAGAACGATTCCATAATTCAGACATGCAAAATCAGTGTTTTACCTAGTTAAACTATCTCCCCTTTCGGGCAAGGCGGGATTCGAACTCGCGACACGTAAGGTGTGTGATATCTCAAGTATCAAGCCTTCAACCACTCGGCCACTTACCCTAGTTTAAATTCTTTTAGAAAAATATTCTTTTGTTGTTTCCCTTTTTCTTGAAAATTCTTCTGGAGTTCTATTAAAAATTTGTATTGGAAGATCGATTCTTGATGAAAAAAGAGGGATCTCCTAAAAAAGTTGTTGATGAAATTTGAGAAGTTGAAGTTTATTGATTTTTAATGGAGTTGAACCATTATTTCAAACTTATCAAGTTTGCACTTTAACCCTTAAGTTAAAAAATCTTTCCAGAGGGGTTTCAAGAGTAAAAAGATTTGAACTTTTACAAATTGATTTGGAATCAATTATTCTTCCTTTAAATTATACTCTTCTATTATATCTTAGTGGAATTCCCAGGAAATTTTTTTTAGGATTTAGAAAGTTTTAGGATTTATTTATAAAAATTTTTATTAAGTATTTAGAATATTTATTAGAAAAAGGGGATAGAAAGAAGAAGATCTTTGGAAGAAAAAAATTCTTTGAGAGATAAAGAAGGGAATTGAACCCTTAATCCTTTGATTTGCAGTCAAAGTACAGAACCTTCTGTCAGTATCGAATGAGGGTTTCCTTTTCAGGATTTGAACCTGAATCTTAAAATTAGAAGTTTTATGCTTTAACCTTTAAGCTAAAAGGATGTTGGGGAGAGAATCCTATTAATGTAAATAAATAGAATCTTTGATGTAACTTGAAGTTAGAACCATGAAAACATAAGCTTGTATGAAAGCAATAGCGAATTCTAATGCAGAAATTGCTAGAAGAAGAGTTAAAGGTATCAGACCTAGTATAAAGAAAAGAATACCAGAAATCATGATTTTGTAGATAAATCCACTAAGTATTTTCAGAAGCATATGTCCAGCCATAACATTCGCACCTAATCGGATTCCTAAAGAAAGTCCTCGAGATAAATACAGAATGAATTCGATCAGAGTTAAGAAAGGTAGTAGAAGTGTAGGAACTCCGGAAGGAACAAAGAAAGAAAAGAAGTGAAATCCATGAAGTTGTATTCCAAGTAGAGTAACTCCTATTAAAATTGTCATACTTAGTGCTACTGTGAATATTAAGTGAGAAGTTACTGCAAAGGAATATGGAATCATTCCTATGAAATTAGCTAGAAGAATAAAGATAAATAAAGAGTAAATGAAGGGAAAATACTTCAATCCTGCACTTCCTATTTGATTCTGTACTGTATTTAGAACAGTCATGTATAAAGATTCTACACCTAAATTCCAACCATTACTTAGAACTTTGTTATTTCGAGTTATAAAATAATTAAAGAAGAAGAGTGTTAAAAGGAGAATCAAGAAATAAATACCCATATTTGTTAAATCCAAGGATGTATAACCTAAAAAGGGTAATTCTAAGCTGATTAAAGAATGAATTTCAAATTGATCTAAAGGACTATAAATGAATGTATTTGGAGAAAGAGTCATTGTTTATTTGAGTAATAGGTTTCAAGAAGTGAAACTTTAGATTAAAAAAAGAAGAATTCTTCTTTTGGGAAGTTGGACTTCGAGAAAAGAATTTCTTTTTAAAGTTTACTTGATAAATAAGTTCGGATAACAAATAATTGTGTATATTTAGGTAGAATATACTTTGAATGGATATAAGTTATCAGAAGTAATACTGTAAATCCACAAAGAACTTGGTTTACAAAAAAGAAAGGAACTAATTGAGGCATGAGTTGAATTTTTAAATTCTTCTTCCAGAGGGGAGAGAAGTTTTAAGCTTGTTTAGGTATTTCGTTATAACTATGGAAAGCAGGAGGAGAAGTTAAAGCCCATTCGAGAGAACTCGCTTTAGAATCTTCTGTATTTGTTTGACTAGTGAAGAAAGCTGGGAAGTACCAAGGATTTCTTGGAACTAAAGAACCTTTCACTAATTGATCCCAAATAGAGTAAATGAAGATTACAGTAGCTAATACAGAAAGAATACTTCCCCAACTTGAAATCCAGTTCCATTGTGCAAAAGCATCTGGGTAATCTGGAATACGTCGAGGCATTCCTTGAAGACCTAAGAAGTGCATTGGCATAAATGTTAGGTTAACTCCTAAGAAGAGTGTCCAGAAATGTAAATGTCCGAGTTTCTCTTGATAGTAGAATCCTAAGATTTTTGGAGACCAGAAGTACCAAGCTGCGAATAATGCAAAGACGGCTCCCATGGATAAAACATAGTGGAAATGAGCCACAACGTAATAAGTATCATGGAAGGCAATATCGAGAGAAGCATTGGCTAAAACTATTCCAGTTAAACCTCCAATGGTAAAGAGGAATAAAAATCCTACAGCAAAAAGCATAGGAGTTGTTATTCGTAAGACTCCTCCGTACATTGTGGCTATCCAAGAGAAGATTTTAATACCTGTGGGAACTCCAATAATCATTGTGGCTGCTGTGAAATAAGCACGTGTATCGACGTCTAATCCCACAGAGTACATATGATGACTCCAGACTATAAATCCTAGTATACCTATGGATAACATAGCATAAACCATTCCCAGATATCCAAAGATCGGTTTCCCAGAAAATGTGGAAATAATATGACTAATTATACCAAATCCAGGGATTATTAATATATACACTTCTGGATGTCCAAAAAACCAAAATAAGTGTTGGTATAATAAAGGATCTCCACCTCCACTCACTTCGTAGAAAGATGTGTTAAAGTTTCGATCTGTGAGTAACATTGTTATGGCTCCTGCTAATACGGGTAAAGAAAGAAGGAGTAATATTGCTGTTACAAATATTGACCATACAAATAAAGGTAATTTGTGAAAGGTCATTCCAGGAGCTCGAGTGTTGAGGATTGTTGTTATGAAATTGATTGCACCCAACATCGAACTTATTCCAGCTAAATGTAAACTAAAAATGGATAAATCCACTGCTCCAGAAGAATGACTTTGTAATCCAGAAAGAGGTGGATAAAATGTCCAACCTGTACCACTTCCCCCTTCTAAAAGAGATGACGCTAAGAGAAGAATTAAAGAAGGTGGTAATAACCAAAAGGAGATATTATTGAGTCTTGGAAAAGCCATATCTGGACTTCCTATCATTACTGGAACTAACCAATTACCAAATCCTCCCACCATTCCAGGCATTACCATGAAAAATATCATTAATAAAGCATGACTTGTTAGGATTACATTGTATAATTGATTATCCCCTTGTAAGTATTGTATTCCAGGAGATGCTAATTCCATTCGGAGTAATACGGAATACGCTGTACCTAACATTCCGGAAAATAAGGAAAAGATTAAGTAAAGGACTCCTATATCTTTTGCATTCGTTGAAAATAACCAACGGGTCATTGATTGTGTTGAAAAAGGTCAAGCGAGACTTTCTTGACTCTTTGAGAATAAAGAGACTCGAACTCTTACTCATTTGCTTAAAAGGCAAAGGCTTCATCCTTTAAGCTATATTCTCCTGGGTCAGAAAGATTCGAACTTTCAATTACTGAACTCAAATTTCAGGGACTTACCTTTTAGTCTACAACCCATAGAGAGAAATTTTTTTTATTAAGGAGTTGAGTATAAAGTTACAGAAATTGTATTTAAACCATTTTTGTTCTTGTACTCAAAAGAACCAGAGTCCTGGAAAGGAGAAGAAGTTCCTAGAAAAAAAGATTGACGAACTGTTCGAGTATTATTCTTCTGAGATCTTCCTGTGATTCTAAGGGTTATCCCTGAAAGATATTGAGGAATTCCTTGAGTCTTTTGTGTTTTCTTAGTACAAGGTTTATAACAAGAATCTAAAGTTGAAAGGAAATCTGTTATCTCTGTTGTGGAGAGATATTGACTCAAGATTTCACTATTTAAATAAGGATATTTTAAGGGAATTGCTTGAATCCAAACCTCCTTGTGGTACTTCTGAGATAAGAATTCTTCTAAATAAGAAGGATTAGGTATAGAAGAACTCTGGGGAGAATAATAGTAAAACTGAATCTTTATTTGAGAATTTGTTATTTGTATTTGAGGAGAACTCAGAATTCCTAACTTTTCAAAATAAATCTTCAGAATTTTACTGAGATTTTGACTCTCTTTTAAATTCAGTGTACTATTTTTTATTAAATTAGAAGATCGGAATTGATAAAGAGAGAGAGTAGTTTTCATAAAGAATTTTGGAATTAGTCAGAAGAAAGATTCGAACTTCCTTTTTATACGTATGAGATATAGGTTTTAACCCTTTAAACTATTCTGACGTACAAGGGTGAAAATCTGGACTCGAACCAGAATATTCAATACCACAAATTGATATTCTAACCTTTGAATTATATTCACCTGTATTCTTCGGAATAAATCTCTGTGGACTTTCTAGGATTTATTTCCAGAATTTTTTCTAAGATTGGAAGAAGTTCCTCAAATTTTGAAGTCCAGAGGGGAGAGAACAGATCTAGAAGATTGTAGGTATACCATTAAAAGAGTATAATATAGCAATTATTAAAAAGATCCAAGCAAATAAAAGAGGTAAGAGAACTGTCCAACAAACAGTCATTAGTTGATCATAACGAATACGTGGGAAAGATGCTCGAACCCAAATAAAGAAGAAAACTAATAGAGCTGTTTTAATACCTAGAACTAGACCAGAAAAAGTTCCTTGAAAAAATGAAGAAAGAGTAGAAGGAAGGAAAGAAGAGAAAAGTGTTCCGAGAATTTCAGAAAAGGGGAAAAGATAACCACCCCAGAAGAATAGAACTGAAAAAGTTGACAGAAGTATAATATTTGCGTATTCAGCTAAGAAGAAATAGACAAATATTGCTGCAGAGTATTCTGTCATAAATCCTGCAACTAATTCGGATTCTGCTTCTGGTAGATCAAAAGGGGCTCGATTCGTTTCAGCTAAGGCTCCAATGAAATAAAGAAGAAATAAAGGTAAAAGAGGGACTCCCCACCAAATAGCTTTTTGATTTTCAATTAACTGAGTATAATTCAGAGTTCCTGCAAAAAGAACTATAACAAATACTATAGAAGTTAGAAGAAGTTCATAACTTATTAACTGAGCAGTACTTCGAAGAGAACCTAATAAAGCGTATTTAGAATTAGAAGACCATCCTCCTACTAAAATACCGTAGATACCTAAAGAAGAAATAGCCAGACTATAAAGAACTCCTAAATCCCAATCCCACAGAACTACTCCTGTATTCCAAGGAATGATTGCCCAACCCAGTAAAGCACAGATTAAAACAGAAAGTGGACTAAGAAAAAAGAGAATTTTATTTGCTTGAGATGGGATAATTGTTTCTTTTAAAAGTAACTTCAAGGCATCTGCCACAGGTTGTAATAAACCATAATATCCTACACTATTTGGACCTATTCGTCTTTGCATGGATCCCATGACTTTCCGTTCGGCTAATGTTATAAAAGCAACATTCAGTAAAACAGGTAGGAGAACTAATAAGACTTGAAGAAAATTTAACATAAATTGGAAAGAGTTTCCTCCTTCTGGAATTGGGTAAATCTTTCTAACAGGGATTTCCCATTTTGTAGATCTTATTTATTTAGTTCTTCTTCTGAAGAAGGGTAAGAAGGAGTTGAAGAAGAACGAGCTATGCAAAGAGCTCCTACTAAAGTTAGTAAGAAGACTAAACTTATTATTATTAAAAATAAGGAATAATGAGTGTAAAGGATTTTTCCTAAACTTTCTAAAACTGTAGGACTTCCTAAATTCTCTTCCCAAGAATCCCAAGAGACTTTGTAAATTCTATTCACAATTGGAAAGAAGTTAAAGTAATTATAAAGAGATTGTAACTCGGAAGGAATTCGTTCAAATATTAAAGAAATAAATAGAAGACCTAGTATTAATCCTAAGAAGAAATTTGAAAAAGAAAAGCGAGAAGATTTTTCTAGAACCTGAATATTTAACATCATTATTACAAATATAAAGAGCATAGCTATTGCTCCTACATAAACTGTTATGTAAGATAAACCTAAATAAGTTAAGTGGAGTGTCATTAAATAAATAGCAATATCTACAAATAATCCTATTAAATAAAGTAAAGAAATAACAGGATTGGAAGAAGTTATTACTCCCATTCCCAACACAATTCCGAGTAAACTTAAGAGAAGGAGAAAAGTTGGAGAAGTGGATCCAGAATGGATATCCATTATTAAATTAAAGTTAGACACTCTTTTATTTATTGGGATTCTTCTTTTAAAAACTTTTTTTATCTAAAATTCTAAGAGATCCTCCTTTACAACTCAGAAAAGAGAAAACTTCTTTTAGAATTCCAAACTTTTATTTCTGAAAGAAGAAAAAAACGTCACCAAGAGGAATTGAACTTCTATCGAAGCATTAACAGTGCTTTGCTTTAACCTTTAAGCTATGGTAACTTTTGAGAAGAGAGGGAATTGAACCCTCGAGAGTGTGAATCACCCATGGGTTTACAGCCCAATTCTAAGAACCAACATTAGAATTCTTCTCGAGAGAAATAAAGAGAAAAGAGAATTAGAAAAATTAGGGAGAACTTTGGAGTGGGGATTTTAGAAGTAAAAAAAAGAATTCAGCTACAGGTTCCCCTACAGCTACCTTATTTCGACTTAGCACAAATCTCTAGAGAATAGACGCAGAGCTTGATATTCCCTATAAATATCCGCGCTTGACGAGTAGTTAGTACATCACAGATAGAAGTTTCACCGTCTCTTGCTGATAGACGATTACTAGCAATTCCAACTTCAAAGAACCGAGTTCCAGATTCTTATTCGGACTAAAATTTCCTTTGAGGATTGGCTTCAATTTTCATTCTAGCTTCCTTTTGTAGAAACTTTTGCAGCACGTCTGTAGCCCACTTCATAAGGGTCATGAGGACTTGTCTTCATCCTCTTTCATCTTTCCTATCGAAAGAGAGATCTTTAAAGTATAGTAATTAAAGAAAAGGGTTGCGTTCGTTTTCGGAATAAACCTCACATTTCACAACACGAACTAAAGACAGCCATGCAACACCTGTAATCCTCCAAACACAACTTTTCCAAAAGGAAAAGAAGGAGAGAAAGATTATTCAAGAAGTGGTAAGATTTATCGTGGGTTATCGAATTAAACAACATGCTTCACTGCTGATCTCTGTGACCGTCTAATGTTTTGAGTTTCAGCCTTGCGACAGTACTCCCCAGGTGGAATGCTTAAAATCTTCACGAAGAGACTCAATGACGAGAATCGAATCTCGAGCATTCATCGTTGACAGCATAAACTACAAGGGTATCTAATCCTTTTCGATACTTATGCTTACGTATCTCAATGTCAGTCGGTAATTAGAATAATGCTTTCGCCTTTGGAAGTCTTGGGAGTATTCTGGAATTTCATCTCTACTCTCCCCATTCTTTATTCTTCTCTTCGACTCGAGTTTCTTTTTAAAACCATCTACACACCCTTTAGACCTAGTAATGATGAATAACGCTTGCCTCACTCGTCTTACCGCGACTGCTGGCACGAGATTGGGTCGAGACTTTAACTTCAGATAACGTCTGGTTTCCTCTCTGTGTTAGGATTTCTCATCCTTCTAGATAGCTGGTTCAATCTTGCGATCATTGACCAATATTCCCCACTGCTGGATTTCCTTGAAGAAAATCTTGGCTGTTGTTTCAGAGCCAATGTGATTATTTATTCTTTCAAATTTAACTATGGTTCTCTGGCTTGTAAAGCATTTACCTCTACAACTACCTCCCCATTCTAGACTCATCCAATAACGAAAAAAGTTAGACCACCTTCTTCTTGAAAAGGAATTTATCCTGATTATTGGGTAGATTTCTAGTGAATACTCACCTGTTCACCACTTATAATAATTTCTTATTATACGTTCGATTTGCATGTGTAAGGCCTCTAGAGAGCGTTCATTCGGAGCTAACATTAAACTCTTACTCTTCAGGAATTATCTAAAGAGAAAATTTTTCTCTCTTCTTCGAATAGATAATCCATTTCCAATCTATTCTGATTTCAGAAGAAAAAAAGATATTCTAAATATAACAAATTCAAAAATAAGATTCTAAAGAAATAAAGATTCTAAAGATCTTTTTAAGAAAAAGAAATTCTAAAGAAAGAAGATTCTAAAAAAGTTATTCTAAGAAATAAGATTTTAAAATATAAGATTTTAAAGAAAAGATTTTTTTAAGAAAAGATTTTTTTAAGAAAAGATTTTTTAAGAAAAATATTCTAAAGAAAAAAAAAGTATCCAACAGAGGGGAGAGGAGAAAGAAAGAGGATTATTGACTAGATAACCAAGAAAGGAATTTTTCTACAGAAACAGCTTCAATCACTATTGGCATACTACTATGTAGAACTCCACATAATTCACTACATTGACCATAGTAAACACCTTCTCTTTGTATTAAAGTTGAAGTTTGATTTAATCTTCCTGGATTGGCATCCACTTTAATACCTAAAGCCGGAATAGCTAAATCATGAATAACGTCTGCAGATGTCACAATCCATCGAATATGAGTATTCACAGGGACAACCACTCGAGAATCCACTTCTAATTGTCGAAGTTGACCCCACTCTAAATCTTCTTCTGGAATCATATAAGAATCAAATTCCAGAGATTGTCCTTCATCATCCACAAAATCAGAGTATTCATAAGACCAATACCATTGATGACCTATTGCTTTAATAGTTAAAGAAGGATCAATAACTTCATCCATTAAATATAATAATTTAAAACTTGGAAAAGCTATAGCAATAAGAATTAAAGCAGGACTGACTGTCCACACAAATTCCACAAGTGTATTATGATTATGGTATTTATGGACAATTTCGGTATTTGTTGATTGAAATCGATACAGAGTAGAAAATAATATCCAAAAGACTCCTACTAAAATAATTAACAGATAGAAGAGTACTTGATCATGTAATTCGATTATCCCTTCCGCTACTGGACTTGCACTATCCTGAAAATAGATTCCCCAGGGAGTTGGAGCATCATTCTGGATGGGATAAATATTGAAAATATTAAAGATTCTTTCAAACATTGTTTTGTAAATTGAAAACTCCTTTCCCTAACTCATAGACAAAACCTAAGGTTAAGAGTATTAAAAAGATATTTAATATATAAAATCCATAGGTTGTTGAACATACAGCAAAAGGATAAATTAATAAAATCTCCAAATCGAAAATTAAGAAAAGTAAACCTACTAAATAATAATAAATGTCTATAGGAGTCCGTGTTTGAGAAAATGAACGAAATCCACATTCAAAAGGTGCGATCTTTTCAGAAGTTCGTTGAAGAGGAGCAAAGAGTTTATTTAAAAGTACTAAAGAAATTGAAAGGATTATTATTACTACTATTAAAACTTGAATTCGTGTCATTGTTTTTACTAATCAAACCCTCTAAAGGTCTTCCGGGATTCTTCGAGAGAATTTCTCTAAAGATCTTTCTAATTTCTTATTCTCCTTTACCTACTTCTTATCCTAGAACTCTACAAAATAATTTAAAAGAGTTATTCGTAAGAAGGTATACAGAATTTCAGGAGAAAGGATGAAGAATACTTGAATTAAAGTTAAAATACTTATTATTAAACTTAAATAACTAGATAAAGTAATTTCTCGGAAAGATTCCGAAGATTTCTCAGATTCTTCAAAATAAATTTTTTGGATTATTCTTAAATAATAAGCGACTGTTATTACACTAGAAATAACAATTATTAGAGATAAGAAATAATAACCCTCGGAAATTAAAGCACTTAAGACATTGTACTTTCCAAAAAAACCGAGAAGAGGAGGAATTCCTCCTAAAGAAAATAAAGATATTGCAAAACAAAGAGATAATAAAGGATTTTGAGAGCAATAACCTTTTAAAGTTCGAATTTCCATTACAGGAGATTCTACAGAATCGGGTATTCGAAAGGAATAACCCATCGATAACAGAATTAAAAAGATATTCAGATTTGTTAAACTATATTGTATTAAGTAGAACAAGAAGGATTCAGAAGATTGTGGAGTACAAAGAGACAAGGATAATAATAAGAATCCTACATTGCTAACCATACTATAAACAATTAAACGTTTAATTCTTACTTGAGAAAATCCTAAAAAAGATCCCAGAAGAATAGAAAAGAAAGAAAGAAAGACCAAGAGATTTGTCCAAGATCCGTAACAATGATAAACCCATTCAAATAATACTAATAAAATAGAAATTTTTGTTAAAGTTGTTAACCAAGTTCCTATTAAAGTAGGTACTCCATCATAAACTTCTACTGCCCAATTTTGAAAAGGAAAGACTGCAATCTTAAAAAGTAAACCAGAGATAAAAATTAAAAGACCTGTTTGCCAATAAAGATTCTCAGTTCCATAATGAGAAAAGATATAAAGAGATTCTAAAGAAAGAACTCCCGAACAACTATACATTATTCCTATTCCTAATAATATAAAACAAGAAGAAAGACTCCCTAATAAAAAGTATTTTAATCCACTTCTTGTTGTTAGAGGACTTCGATTTAAAGAAGAAAGAATGTACAGAGAGAAACTCTGAAGTTCTATCCCTAAATACAGAGAAATTAAATGTAAAGATCCCACTAAGAATTGCATTCCTAATAAGAGAAAACCTCCTACTAAAGGATATTCTAAACATTGTCGAGATTCTAAAGTCTCTATTTGTTCTAGAGAATTTTCTGGGGAATTTCAAAGATTCTTGTTCTTCTCTCGGGAGATTACGGAAAAATTATGAAATCCAGTAATTCCTAATATTAATAAACCTAAGAAACAGATAAAGAAATCTGCTAAAGAAGTTATAGTACTTACTTGATAAAATCCATTAAAGAGACGAATACCAGAAAGAAGATACTCTGGATAATAACAATTATATAATAATAACAGAGAATAAAATAATGTTATCATACCTATTCGACTCAATAACACTAGATTCCATCATTGTGGTGCAAGAGATATTACTAATAACTTAGAAATTAAACCTATAACTAACATATTTACTTCTTTTGTACAAGAATTTTACAGAACTCTCCGGAGAACTACCTAGAAAAAAAGAATTTCTCAGAGTTTTATAAGCCGAGTTTTGTTATGTATTTATTATCTAGGAAATGACGAAGATAAGAATAATCAGCTCGCCGAATTCTTTTAGGGGATTCTTCTAGAATTTTTTTACAACTCAGAAGAAGAAACAGAAAAAGAATGTTTAATTTCTTTTAAAGGGATTCTTCTGTTTTTACAGAATAATTGGATTATTATCTAAATTCGTGTCGGACTTTCCAAAATGATTCCTTTCATTCAAATACTAAAACTCCTGAGAAAAACCCTTTTAATTTTTATCTGTAGAAAGATTTTTTATTGGGGATGGAGTTAACAAGGCTAAATCCATTAATGTATTTTCTAAGAGAGCAATTAAAGGAATAACTATTAAGAAATATCCAAAGTAGAAAAGTGTAGCATATTGACCCACTGTTACGAAAGGTTCTTCTACATGTTGTGAACCCACAAACATTAAAAGAAGAAAATCCGTAACAAATATCCAGAAGAAGATTTTGTTCAAAGGTCGAAAGGCAGAACCTCGTATTCGAGAAAGATCGACCCAAGGTAATAAAACTAATATAAATATTGCAGCTAACATTGCTAATACTCCTAATAATTTATCCGAAATAGATCGAAGTATTGCATAAAAAGGTAGTAAATACCATTCAGGAACTATACTTGCAGGTGTCGACATCGGATTAGCCATAATGTAATTATCACTATGACCTAATACATTCGGAGCATAAAACACAAAGTAAGATAACGCAATAAAGAATAAAAATATTGTTACTAAATCCTTAAATGTAAAATAAGGATGGAAAGGTAAACGATCTACATTTCCTGTTACACCTAAAGGATTACCACTCCCATGTTCATGAAGAGTTATTAAATGAGCTATAACTAAACCTGTTAATAAAAAAGGTAATAAATAATGTAGAGAGAAAAAACGATTTAAAGTTGCATGATTCACTGAAAATCCTCCCCAAATAAAATTCACTATATCATTACCTATCCAAGGTATAGCAGACATTAAATTTGTTATTACTGTAGCTCCCCAAAGAGACATCTGACCAAAAGGTAACACATATCCCAAGAAAGCTGTAACAATCATTATTAAAAATATTAATACACCTATTAACCACACTATTTGTCGAGGACTCCGATAACTTCCGTAGTAAATTCCTCGAGCTATATGTATGTAGACAAATAAAAAGAAAAAGGATGCTGTATTACTATGTAAGTAACGAATTAACCAACCATAATTCACATCCCGCATTATATGTTCAACACTTAAAAAGGCTAAGTCTATTGAAGGAATATAATGCATTGCTAAAGTTACTCCTGTTATTATCTGAATTACTAAACATAATCCTAATAAAGAACCCAAATTCCACCAATAAGACAAATTAGAAGGTTGTGGAGAATCGATTAAATAACTATTACAAATAGATAGTAAAGGATGTATTTTTAATAATCTCATGAATAAATTTATTGAGTACCTCTCTTCTTTCTGCAAAGTCTCCAGTGTCTAAATTCTTAAGACTTCTCCAGAAATTTTCTATTAAGAAAATAAAAAAAATTGTTTCTTTGAATTTCTAATATTCTTCTAACTCTGGATTCCAGAAAAGAAAAGTTTAGGTTAGGAGATGAAGGAATTGAACCCTCGCCAGATCGCGTGTAAAACGATTACTCTACCACTGAGTTAATCTCCTTTTTCACAATTTTATTCAAGAAAAAAGAATTTTTAAATCCTTCTAAAATTCTTAAAAAAAGTTTTCAACAAAATCCTCAGAATTTAGAGATCCAACATTTAAATTCTTTGGAAAAAATTCCACAAAATCAAAAAAAAAGAAAAGATCTTCAAAGAAAATAAAGATTTTTATTTGAAGAATTGACTGAGAAATTTACAGAGGGGAAGAACTAAGGAAGATTGATAGAGGAAAGAGATTAATAGAGAAGAGTAGTCAGACTTGTAAAGAGACTACTAAAGACCCAATGAGGTTGAATTCCCAAGAGAAGTGTAATAACCAATAAAGGAATTAATAAACAGAGTTCTCGGAAAGATAAATCAGGAAGAACAGAGAAATATGAAGAATAAGAACCTCCAATTATTCGAATATACAACCAAACTCCATAAGCAGCAGAAAGTACTACACTTGAACTAGCCAGAAGAGTTAAGAGTGGCATTCGTTGGAAAGAACCACTAAGAATTAAGAACTCACCCAGGAAATTTCCAGAGAAAGGTACTGCTATATTACAGAGTGAAAAGATAAAGAAGAATAAAGAGAATAAAGGCATATAACTTGCTAATCCCCGATAATAACTAAGTATTCGAGTATGAGTTCGATCATACAGAACACCTCCCACACAAATAAAGAGAGCAGGACTAACTAAACCATGAGCTAAAGACAAGAGAAGAGAACCTGCTAAACCTTGTAAATTATTCGAAAAAGCCCCTAAGATAGCTAAAGCCATGTGACCTATTGAAGAATAAGCAATTATTACTTTGAGATCCACTTGTCGAAGTGTTGTTAAACTAGAATAAATAATAGTTATTACACAAATAGTATACACAAGAGGAGTAAAGTATAAACTGGCTTCAGGTAAAAGAGGTAATAATATTCGGAGAACTCCATACAGAGATAATTTTAAAACAATACCTGCTAGTATTACACTACCACCGAGAGGACTTTCAGCATGAGCCAAGGGCAACCACAAGTGAAAAGGAACTAAAGGTGTTTTAATGGCTAAAGCTAGAAAAATACCTAACCAAAACACTTTTTGTATTTCAGGATCAATAACAATATCTCTTAAATATATCCAATCCGTTGTTCCAGTTATAAAGTAGATTCCCAGAATAGATAATAACATAAAGAGAGATCCTAAAAAAGTATATAAAAATAAATGGTAGGAAGCTCGGATTCTTTGAAGAGAACCATAAATACCTATTAAAAGAAATAAAGGTGGTAAAATACTCTCAAAGAATATATAAAAGAGTAATAAATCTGAAACTGTAAAGACGAATAATAAGAGAGATTCTAATAATAACATTACAATTACATAAGATTTAGCCGAACGATTTCCTAAATTTTCCCAATTCGATAATAAAGCTATGGGAAAAATAAAAGTAGTTAATAAAATAAAGTAAATAGAAATTCCATCCACTAATAAACGAATTGAAAAGAAATTATTACAAGTTATTTCTTCAATCCATTGACCCTTCTCTAAACTATTATCAAAAGATCCCCAAAGAATTAAAGATATCCATAAGGTTATAATTGTAAAGAATAATCCTAATCGAAGAGATCTTGTATTTCCGGGATTCTCTGGACTAAACCAGACCAGTAACAGACCCAAGAGTGGGAAGAATACTAAGAAGGATAACATCGTTGAGACTTATTAAGAAGTTAATACTAATACTATAGCCACTATTTGGACTAACAATAAAGAAGAATCACAGAAGAAAGAATCTACTGCTAAAATACCTAAAAATCCTATACAAATATATATCGCAGAATGTCGAAGAATACCCGTATCTATTTTACTAAATACTTGAGTTAAAGAAGTTAATCCTGTTGTGAGACCCCAAGGTCCTATTTTCTCTAAAGCTCCTTTATCTAAATAACGAGATGTTAAATAACCCCAGTGGAATACTCGAGAAATTATCTCCTTATTATATAATAAATCCATTCCACATCTTTGATTGAAGAATTTATAAATTAGACCTCCTCCATTTGTTAGTTTAAATCGATAGAAGAAATCCAATCGTGTTTGACAAAGGAATAAAAAGAGAGTGACTCCCACAATACTTAAAATTAAAGGCAAGAGTTTATCCCACCCTGTTAAACTCCACTCGATATCTAAAATTCGAGATTCTCGGAAGGAGAAGAGAGAACTTCCTAAAGCAGAAGAACCTAAACCTATAAATAATTCTTTTGTGAGATATCCCCAGAGAATACTAAACACACTTAATATAAATAAAGGCAGAATCATACTCCAGGGTACATCTTCTAATAATTCATAATTTCGACGAGAAGAAGAAGGTACTGAAAAGAAAGTTAGATATATTAATTTAAAAGAATATAATGAAGTTAAGAGAGCTACAAAAGTTAGAAGCCAATAAAAAAGAGATTCCCAAGGAGAACCCAGACCCAGAGTCATTTCTATAATTAAATCTTTAGAATAATAACCTGTTAGGAATGGAGCTGCCATTAAACTTAAAGAACCTATTAAAATAAATGTATAAGTTAAAGGCATTCCATATCGAAGACCTCCCATTTTTCGTAAATCTTGTTCATCATTTAAACCATGAATTACAACTCCAGCACTCAAGAATAATAAAGCCTTAAAGAAAGCATGATTTATCAAATGAAATAATGCTAAATTATACTGAGATAAACCTAAAGCAACAAACATCATACCTAATTGAGAACAAGTTGAATAAGCTATGATTCTTTTTAAATCATTTTGGAATAAACCAATAAATGAAGAGAAAAGAGCTGTCAATCCTCCTAAGAAAAGAATCAGAGGAGAAATTTGAGAATTAAATTCCAGCAGAGGAGAAGAACGCATTAAAAGATAAACACCAGCTGTTACCATAGTTGCTGCATGAATTAAAGCAGATACTGGAGTTGGACCTTCCATTGCTTGAGGCAACCAAATATGCAATCCTAATTGAGCAGATTTTCCAGTAGCTGCCAGAATAAAACAAACTCCTACTAAAAAAATTAATTCTTTATTCAGATAAGGACTCAGAGAGAATACTATAGAATACTCTACACTTCCCACAGATAAAAATAAGAGAATTATTCCCAACAAGAAGAAGAGATCTCCTACTCGATTAAACAGAATAGCACTCAGGGCACTTTTATTAGCTTGTACTCGAGTAAACCAGAAACTTATTAACAAGAAAGATAAAATACCTACACCTTCCCAACCTATAAAGAGAACCAGATAATTATCTCCTGTTACCAAGAGAATCATAAAAAATGTAAAGAGAGAAAGATAACAGAAGAAACGTGGATTATGGGGATCTCCCTTCATATAACTCACCGAATAAATTTGTACTAAAGAAGAAATCAATAAGACTGGTATTAACATACTTACTGATAATTCATCAAAATAAAATCCCCAAGGTAGAGAAAAATAATCTAAATCCAACCAAGAGCCATATCGAAGAGATACGGGACTATTTTGAAGAACTACTTCATAAAAACAAAGGAAAACTAAAAAAGTTGTTAGTATTATACTTAATAAAGATATTACATGACTACCTTTTTCTCCTATTTTTCTTCCCAATAAACCTACAACTATTCCACTAAGAAGAGGTAAACCTAATACTACAGAATACATAAGAATTAAAATTAGATAATGAGAGATTCTCTTTGTTTATAATAAGAGACCAGAATTCCCAATCCTAAAGCAGATTCAGCTCCTGCTATTGTTATTAAATAAATTGCAAAACAATGACCTTCTAAATCATCAAAGGAGAGAGAAACTAAGACTATTAAGAGAGTTACTGATAATAATAACATTTCAATACACATTAGCATTAAAAGAATATTTTTTCTATTCAGCACAAATCCCAGTAGTCCTATTAAAAACAAAATTATAGACAAAGTCATAAGGAAAGAAATTTTTCATTACAAAACTTTAAACACTTCCGAGGAGGGGTGTTTAATTTCTTTGAGTTTTAAGCTGCATATAATAAAAGGAATGCCATCATTAAGCAGAATAAACCTGTTGCTTCTGCTAAAGCAAAACCTAATATAGCATAAGAGAACAATTGACCTTTTAATGAAGGATTTCGACTTGTTGCAACTAATAAATTACCAAAAACTAAACCTATACCTATTCCAGCTCCTGCTAATCCTATTGTTGCTAAACCTGATCCTACTATTTTAGCTGCTTGTACTATTGACATATATACTTTTTTATTCTAATAATAAAATTCTTAAATAAGAATTGTTTTAATTTTTTTTTACTTATTCTCCTTTAGCTTAACTTCCCCACCAATAAAGAGAAATGAATAAGAACAACCAAACAATATCCACAAAATGCCAATACAATATTCCGGATTCCAGTCCTAAATGATGACGATCTGTTAATTGATAATTCCAAATTCGCCAAAGACCTACTAATAAAAAGAGTGTTCCTATTATTACATGAAGACCGTGAAAACCAGTACCAAAATAAAAACAAGAACCATAGATTCCATCCGTTATTGTAAAAGGAGATTGATAATATTCAATTCCTTGTAAAAAGGTAAAAAAGAGAGCTAAAAGAAGTGTCCATCCTAAGCCCCACAGAGCTCCTCGTCGATTTCCTTGTATTAAACTATGATGTGCATAAGTTACAGTTGAACCGGAAGATAACAAGATTACTGTATTCAAGAGAGGTAATTCCCAAGGATTTATTGCTTGAATTCCTTGAGGAGGCCATTCACCTCCAATCTCCACAGAAGGAGACAAGGCACTATGAAAATAAGCCCAGAATATTGAGAAGAAAAAGAAGACTTCACTAATTATAAAGAGAACCATACCCCAATTCAAACCTTTTTGTACTACTGAAGTATGTTGTCCTTCATAAGACCCTTCGGCTATTACATCTCTAAACCAAAAGAATACAGAACCTATTACTGAAAATAAACTTAACACAAACCAAACAGAACCTCTACCTTGAAAGAAGAGAACTGTTGACAAAGCTAAAGAAAGAAGAGAAAAAGAACTTACCAAAGGCCAAGGACTGGCATCCACTAAATGATAAGGATGTACTAGATATTGCGATCGAGACATTTCTTTATCGGATTTCTTTCGGATAGGTCAGATTCGAACTAACTTACTTCTGCACCCAAAGCAGACACATCTCCTATTATGCTTCTATCCGAAACTATCTACGAAGAGATTCGAACTCTTACGTTTTTCAACGACAAATCTTAAGTTTGTTCTGGCTACCGATTTCAGCACGTAGACATTTTTTTTTCTAAGACCCAATGGAATCGAACCATTATTCAACCATTATGAGCGGTATGCTTTAACCTTTAAGCTAGGATCTTCTTGCGGACAAAGGATTTGAACCTCTATCCTCTGATTATGAGCCAAAGATGTTACCATTACACTAATCCACATACTTTACTCTCTTGACCTTAGCCTTAGTCGGAGTTGAACCAACATTTTAACAGTGAAGTTGTTAAGTCATTACCCTTAGACCATAAGACCCCTTCTTTGTTAGATAAGAGACTCGAACTCTTAACTTTATACTTACAAAGTACACACTCTACCATTGAGTTAATCTAACAGAAAAATACTTCCAATACAAGACTCCAATACTTGTAATAAAATTAAAAAAAAAGATTCGATAAGTATATAGCCTGTTTAGAAAATATTAGTACTTTATATCTTAAAATATTACTATTCTTACAAATAAAGCCTATTCACGTTATCATCTTTAACGTTTTCAAAGTTACTGAAGAGAGACTTCAAATTTGAGATGCCTTCAATTTTTATTCTTTAGAAACATAGCCAAACTACATGCACTCTAAATTTTTTTACTCTTTGAAGAGAAGAAGAGAACAAAAGAGTACAACAGTTAAACCAGAGGTTTCTTCATTCCGATCCTTGCGTACAAAGAACAAATTCTTCTAGAACTTTACTCTGCATAGAAGATAGGAACCAAACTGTTTTACAACGTTTTTAACCCAACTCACGTAACCTTTTAATCGGCGAACAGCCGAACCCTTCCAATATTCTACTCCTGGAGGATAGGTTGAGTCGACATCGAGGTGGCAAACTTCGTGGTCAATAGGATCTCTCACACGAAATTACCCTGTTATCCCTAGCGTAGCTTTTATCCGTTGAGCTCGTCACATTCCATTTTGTTAACGAGGGTCACTATGCCCCACTTACGTGTCAGTTCGACTTGTCAGTCTTACTGTTAAGCAAAGTTCTATCATTATACTTTTCCCAATAAAACAACTTCTTCAAAGAAATACTTTAAAGAAACAAGAATTCCTTACATTGATTGGTTACCATCCAATTTTACTTTACCTTCGGACATCTCAGATACTCTTTTTGAGATATGCGCCCCACATAAACTGTCCATCCATCACTGTCCTCTATAGAAAGAGTCAGATTTCTTCTTAGAAAATAAAGGGATTTCATCTGTGTCTCATCGACTACCTTCTATTCTACACTTTTTTAAAAAGACTTATCCATGACAAATTACAGTAAAGCTGCATAGGGTCTTCCCGTCTTTCTACACATAAACCGTATCTGCACGGCTATTCCAATTTCACTGAGTTTATTGCGGAGACAGTTGTTGTATCATTCTATCATTCATGCGGGACCGCATTTAACGGCCAAGGAATTTCGCTACCTTAGGACCCTTATAGTTAAGGCCGCCATTCACTAAGACTTCTTTCCAGGAGTATTACTCATACACCCTTCGTTCATCTTTTAGCATTGGGCAGATCTCATACCTTATACTCCGATTTTCATCTTTGCAAAGTACTGTGTTTTAAGTAAACAGTTGTACAACCTCATTTCTTGAGACCCCCAATTCAGAGGTCATTCCTTCTTTCAAAATTACGAAATAATTTTGCCGAGTTCCTTCGCAATAATTCTCTCATTCGCCTGAATACTTTACGCATCCTTAGACCTGTGTCGGTTTTAGTACGGTTAATCAATATACTTTTTCCTGAGCTATACTCTTCTTTTACTTTTTATATACTTACTCATCCATTACTCCTTAGAGTTACTGTTAGAGACCGATTCACTTGTAGCAGTTAAGCTTTACTACAAAAACCTGCCAATTTCGGCGAATAGGATTTCTCACCTATTTTAACGTTACTCATGTCAGCATTCTCTCTTTAGTTCTATCCAAACAATCAAAGATTATTCTTCTTTTAGATACTAAATGTTCTGCTACCCATAAAGAAATTCAATTCATTTCTTCACGACAGAATTTAAGCACAAATTTTAGATCCTGTATTTTTGGCGCAATCTTTCATAGATCATTGCACTATTACGTGTTCTTTAAAAGATGGCTGTTTCCAAGCCCACTTCCTGACTGTCTCTGAAAAACCACTTCCTTTCTTTCACTCAAATTTAATTCGGGAGCTTTCATTCTGTTCTGGGCTGTTTCCCTCTTGACTTTCCACCTTCTCGCAAAAAGTCCATCCATTTATCTTATAAATTAGTCATTCTGAGATTAAATATCCGAGATAAATACTTACGTACTCCCTCTGAATGAATATTCAGTGCTATACCTACTAATTTATTACATAAACACTTTGCTAATACAAATTTCGCAGAAAACCAGCTATATCCTAGTCCGATTTGTATTTCACTCCTTACCACAATTCTTCTGAGTACTTTGCAACGCACACCAGTTCGATCTTGCATCTGATCATGGTAAGATCACTAGGTTTCGGGTCTAATACCTAATACTCTACACTTGCTTTAAATTCAAATTCTTTAGGTCTTTCAACTTGCATTAGATATTAACTTACTGACCCATTATGCAAAAGGTACGTTGTTAGAATTTTTTACATTCCTTCAACTGCTTATAAGGTTATTAATTCAAGATCTATTTCACTTTCCAATAGAATTCACTATTGTATTCTTTTCAACTTTCCCTCACGGTACTCTGTACTATCGCTTAGTATAGCATATTTAGCCTTAGAGGATAGTTCCCCTACTAAAGAATACTCACATATTCTTTAATTCTTCAAACAAGTTTACTCTCATTTTACTTTATATATATCTTAACCTTGTTTTCAAAGGACTTTCACCTGTTATAGTTAGAACTACAAAGAGATCAAAGTTTTCCAACTTTTTAACACAAGAATTCCATTCTTCTTGAAGAACAAAACAATAAATACCTGAATAGTATTATTCTTTTTAGGAATTATTAAGATAATCGGCTAATTTACTTTCGCTCACCACTACTCATAAAATCTCGGTTGATTTCTTTTCCTAAAGTTACTAAGATGTTTCAGTTCACTTCGTTATTATCACAGAGGTTTCCCTCCCAAGGATTTACATGATAACATATTAAAACCATGATTTGAGTCACACTTCCTTATCTATACTAGCCAGTTATCCTTAACAACCTCTTTATAAACAAAATATTAATAAATTAAATAAAGATAACAATATTAATATATAAAATATATTAATCAATATCTATATTAATATAAGCTATACATTTCAGATCAAATCAATACTTAAGTAGTAAGGCCCTCTGTCTCCTAGAATTAACACCTTGCACTCCTTACACACAAAAAATATTCTACAATCCTTTTCTCCCTTTGTTCCTCGAATACTCAATTCTTCTTACTACATAAGAATTCTTTACTCTATTATTCTTACTAAATTATAATAATAATTTACTAATAAATAATTCTTTACTAAAAAATAATAATTCTTTCCTAAAATTCTTTACTAAATAATAATTCTTTAATAAAAATAATTCTTTTACTCCAAAAGAATTTCACACATTACAAAACACACAAATACAACAATTTTTATCAACTCCATCACACAATAAATTTAGAAACACTTTACTTCAAAAAAAAATACTCTGAAAACAATTTTCTAATAAAATAAAGAAGAATAAATAATAATAATAAATAAATATATAATAAATAAAAATAAATAAATAATAAAAATAATAAATATAAAATAAAATAAATAGAATAAATAAATAGAATAAATAAAGAATAATAATAAAAGAATAATACAATAAAAAATAATAAGAAGAATAAATACTACAATACAATAATAATACAATACAAATAAATACTACAATAAAATACTACAAATAAATAATAAAATACTACAAATAAATAGTAAATAGAATACAATAATAATAAAAAATAATAAATAAATAAAAATAAAATAGTAATAAAAGAATAATAAAATAATAAATATAAATAAAATAAGAATAATAAAATAATAAATAGTAATAAAATAATAAGAATAATAATAATAATAAAATAATAAAATATAAATAAAATAATCATAATAAATAATAAATAGTAATAAAATACTACAAATAAATAATAAAATAATCATAATTGCAAGGTATTAATACAATCATAAAATATACTATACCATACAAGAGGGAGAAGGAACAAGGATCTCTAAGGGTGGAAAAATTAGAGGGATCAAAAAAGTAAAAGAGATAAAGTTTTTTTGTGGGGATCCGGGAGTGGAAAATCCCCGACAGTGTGCGTATCACTCAATAAATATGTCAAAAAGAAAGAGTAAAAAAATCATCTGTCAAAACAATCCAGAGTACAAAATCATCTGTCAACAATCCATATTACAAAATCATCTGTCAAAATCCATATTACAAAATCATATGTCAAAAATCAAGAAGTCCCCAAAAGATCATCTGTCCAAATCCGAAGTCCAAATAAGAAGTCAAATCAGATGTCCAAAAGAAGAACAAAAAGAATAAGAATAATAATAAGAAGAATCTTCATAAAAATAAATACTAAAAAAGAATAAGAAGAATCTTCATAAAAATAAATACTAAAAAAGAATAAAGAAGTAAAAAGAATAAAAAAAATAAATAGAATAAACAATAATAATAATAATTCATATATTATGGAAATAAAAAATAAATAGAATAAACAATAATTCTTATATAATGGGAATAAATAAAATAAATAAAATAAATAAAATAAAATAAAAAAGAATTTATAATCAATTTTCGATTGTGTCGGACAAGGTGTTAATTATTGAAATAGAATATAGAAGATAATTTTTATAATTAATAAAGAATAATAATTAAATAAAAGATTATTTTATAATAATAAATAATAATAATAATTAATAATAATTAATAATATTTATAATAATTAATAATATTTATAATAATTAATAATATTTATAATAATTAATAATATTTATAATAATAATAATAATAATTTATTAAAGAATAAAAAGAGAATTCTTTTAATTTATAATAATAAATAAAGAATAAAACATAGAATTTCTATTGGAATAAAGAATACAAAATAGAATTTATTATCTCTAAAAGATTGTGGGATTGTTGGGGAGTTTGATGTTGGGGAGTTTGATGTTGGGGAGTTTGATGTTGGGGAGTTTGATGTGCAAGGTGTTAATTCTGTAATAGAATTTAGAATAAAAATATTCTATTTCTATAATAAAAAAGATATTTTTAAATAATAAAATAGATATTTTTTAAATAATAAAATAGATATTTATTAAATAATAAAATATAATTTATAATCTTTATCTTATTTACTTCTAGTAAAAATAATTTTGTCACTTAAAATTCTTGAGTAGACTTTATAGATCTTTTAATTTACTCTAAGATCTTTTTAATTCCTCTTCTCTAAACAGGATTTCTAAATTATTTGAAAAGAGAGAAGAGTCTTTT